ACATCCCGTATGAAACTTAATATTACACCACTTCTACGAATAGCCCTTAATGCTGCATCTCGTCCGAGACCGGGGCCTTTTATCATGACTTCGGCTCGTTGCATACCTTGATCCACTACCGTCCGAATAGCATTTCCTGCTGCGGTTTGTGCCGCAAAGGGTGTCCCTCTTCTTGTACCCTTGAATCCACAAGTACCGGCGGAGGACCAAGAAATTACCCGGCCTCGTACATCTGTAACAGTCACAATGGTATTGTTGAAACTTGCTTGAACATGAATAACCCCTTTTGGTATTCTACGCGCATTCTTACGTAAACCAATACGCCCATTCCTACGTGAACCGATTCTGGGTGCGGGTTTTGCCATATTTTATCGTCTCATAAATATAAGTCAGAGGTATATGGATATATCCATTTCATGCCAAAACGGATCTTTTCCGCTTTTTTTTATTTGTATATTGGGTCCCTTAGGGAGTCTCTTTTATTTTATAAAGATTATCCTTGTCTTTGTTTATGTCTCAGGTTGGAACAAATTACTATAATTCGTCCCCGTCTACGGATCAGTCTACATTTTTCACAAATTTTACGAATGGAGGCCCTTATTTTCATATTTGTCATTCCTTAACTGAATTTCAAATTTACTTATTTGAAGAAAATTAGTTTCTGGAAATTTGAAACTTTCGGATTGTATCCCTCCGAAAGGAATATTGAAGTTGAAAAAAAAACCACCTAATCGTTTGAATCCTTGTTTCGGAGTCTAGAAACTATACGCCCTTTGGTTGAATCATAATGACTTCTTTCAATTTTTACTCTATCTTCCGTTGGTATACGTATAAAACCACGTTGAATCCTTCCTGAACCATAACCTAGAATCCGATCTTCATTATCTAAATGAATCCGAAGCATACCATTCGGAAGTGATTCAGGAATTAAACTTTCATGAATCCAGTTTTCTTTTTTCATTCGCGGTAAAACCTCCTTGAAGTATTAAGTAAGAGGAGAGTGAGAATAGAAACCCGTTCTTTATCTTTTTTTTTCACAAATAGTAAAGTTCCATATCTTAATTTGGATATAGGAAAGCTTACCATATATAACACAAAATTTCTCCGCCGATTCCTTCTAGTCGGGCCTCTCGGTCCGTCATTATACCCCGAGAGGTAGAAAGAATTACAATCCCCATCCCACCTAAAATTCTAGGAATTCGTTGATAACTAGAATAGATTCGTAGACCGGGTCGACTGATCCGTTTTAAATTTAAAACAGTTTTACATGGACCTTTCCTATTCCTTCTATGCCGTAGGGTTAAAACCAAAAAATATTTGTTGTTTTCCTGATGTTTCCTCACATTTTCAATAAAACCTTCTCTTAACAGTATTTTAACAAGGTTTTCGGTGATGTTAGTAGATGGTATTCGAACTGTTCCTTTTCTATTCATGTCGGCATTGCGTATAGAAGTTATTATATCAGCAATAGTGTCTTTACCCATGATAAATTAAAATTATTGTTACCCCCGAACTTTGATATAATCAACATGCTTTTTTCTTTCTATTTTATGAATCGTTAAAGATATATGCGTGAGACAAATTTACTAATTAATCTAGTTTACTCTATTCATATTTTATTCAAATGCTATAATAGCATTAGAGTCTCCGTTTTATTAGACTTATAATACTTCAGGTGCTAATGAAACTATTTTAGTGAAATTTAACTGTCTCAATTCCCGTGCGATCGCACCAAAAATTCTAGTTCCTTTGGGATTTCCTTCTTGATCAATAACAACCGCAGCATTGTCATCATATCGTAGTATCATACCGTTGTCACGTTTGAGTTCTTTACAAGTACGTACAATTACAGCTCTGATCACTTCGGATTTTTCTAGAGGTGTATTTGGTATTGCTTCCTTGATTACAGCAACAATAACGTCACCAATATGAGCATATCGTCGATTACTAGCTCCTATGATTCGAATACACATTAATTGTCGGGCCCCGCTGTTATCCGCTACATTTAAGTGGGTTTGAGGTTGAATCATATCATTTTTTTTTTTTATTTGCTCTTTCACTGCGAAGGGGCTAAGTAAAAAAAGAAATATTGTTTGTCCAAAACAAAAAAAAAAGAAACCTATAATTTTGTTTTTTTTTTCATTCAAAAGATTTCTTTTCTTTGGTTATACATTCTTATCCCGAAATAATGAATTGCGTTCGTATAGGCATTTTGGATGCCGCTATTGAAATAGCCTTTCTGGCTACATTTTCTGCTACTCCACCCATTTCATAAAGTATTCTACCCGGTTTAACGATAGCTACCCAATATTCGGGAGATCCTTTACCGGAACCCATACGCGTTTCCGCGGGTCTTACTGTAACAGGTTTGTCTGGAAATATACGTACCCATATTTTTCCGCCGCGGCGTACGTTTCGTGTCATTGCTCGCCGCCCTGCTTCTATTTGTCTAGACGTGATCCACGCGGGTTCAAGTGCCTGAAGAGCATATCTACCAAAGCAAATACGATTACCTCGATAAGATATTCCTTTCATTCTTCCTCTATGTTGTTTACGGAATCTGGCTCTTTTGGGGTTATAGTTGATGGTTCTTTTTCAATTTCAATTCCATCTCTACTACAGAACCGGACATGAGAGTTTCTTCTCATCCAGCTCCTCGCGAATGAAAAATAACAATTATAACATGGTATACATGTATTTAATGAATAATATACTGAATCGTGGGAGTCTTTGAGATTTTATCTAATATCTAATCTATTAGAAATTTGTATATCTTGTTTTGATAGTTTATATAAAAAAAACTAAACATGTATTCAATTTCTATTTATTTATAGTTATAGATAATTATTTTATAGATTAGTTAGAGATAATAATAATAGAATTTCGTTTTATTATAACGCGTATTTATTTTGTTTTGTCTTTTTTATTATCATATTATATTGGATCTATCAAAATTTAGAAATCCAATAAAATAAAAACTTTCGCGGGCGAATATTTACTCTTTCCATATCTATTTCAGTTGTAGGGTTATCCTATGACATGGCCTCTCAGAATAAAAGTGGATTGGTCCCGGGTTCGTTTCGCCATCCTACCCAATGAATTATTAGGATTCGTTTTCAATAGAATCTTCTGCATCCACGGGTTCCGTCGTTCCCATCGCTTCGCGATTAATGGTTAGGCCTGAATTCTACAGCGGAGCTCCTAATGAAAATGAAATGTGTTATTGAGTCAATTTTCTCAGTCTTTGTGGACCCGGGGCTCTTGACTTTTTTTGTTCTATGAACAAATTCATCGAATTATAGATCAATCAAATTAGTATTGATGCTTTATTACGCTATCCTTTATAAGATCGCTCAGAGACCTTACATATTGGAATCATATAGCATTAGTATTCTTTTTCTCTCTTTCTCTCACCCTTCCATTTATCTGCATTCTTTTTGTTATTGCTTCACAACTTAAAATCAGATTGGTTTTTCTTTTTTTTGCTTGTTTATGCAAACAAAAATTCAGTTGCTACAATGATATGATCAATATATCATATCGTGACTAGTTCTTTAGATCCAGATAATATGAAGCGGTGAGTTGGTTATTAGTTCGATAGTTATTAGTTCATACTATGGGCCAGTCCGTTTTTTTGACTACTAACCCTACAAAAACCAACGAGTCACACACTAAGCATAGCAATTATATCAATATAAAAAAATGAATTGAATTTTTATTCAACCTTATAGAATTGCCCATTTTTTTTTTTTTATTTAACAGAAAAAGAATGAAAGAGTTTGTCATTTTTTGCTTTTTTATTTCCGATAGAACGTAAAGACAAGTCAAATAAAGGCTTAGGCTTCCTCGTCTACAAATATCCAAATTTTGATGCCTAATACCCCATAGATAGTTCCAACTGCATAGGAACAATAATCAATTTTAGCTCGAATGGTTTGTAGAGGAACTCTACCCTCTCTGATCCATTCGACACGCGCAATCTCTTTTCCGTCGATACGTCCTGCAATTTGTACTTGAATTCCTTTTGTACCTGCTTGTTCAGTTAATTCAATAGCCTTTTTCATTGCTTTTCGAAATGAAACCCTATTCTTTAATTGTCCGGCTATAAATTCGGCGAGAATATTAGGGTGTCCATAAGGGTTTGTAATTCTTGTAAGAGCAATGTTGAGTTTTCGGTTTACACAATTAATTTCTTTTTGTACATCTATCTGCAATTCTTCGATTCTTCGAGGCCCACCTTTACCTTCTAGTAATAATTTTGGGAATCCCATATAGATTATGACCTGAATCAAATCGATTCTTTTTTGAATCTTTATGCATGCAATTCCCTCAACACCAGAGGATATTTGAATATTTTTTTGTACATAATTCTTGATCCAATCTCGGATTTTTTGATCTTCTTGTAGCCCTTCGGAATAATTTTGTGGTTGTGCAAACCAAAGAGAATGATGACCTTGGGTTGCACCAAGTCTGAAACCAAGTGGATTTATTTTTTGTCCCATAATCTCCCAATACTATATATATCATGACACGTCATATCCGTGTACTTACTTATTTTTATTTCTCCATACGTTGCCTTTGAAGTATAATATGGCGTATTTGGCTCCTTTATACTTCCTTTTTTATACTTCCTTTACAGATATATCTTTTAATCCAATAGTTATATGAAAAACGGGTCTTTTTATCGGATAACTGCGCCCTCGAGCTCGAGGTTTTAATTTTTTCACAGTAGTACCCCTTCACGACTTCCGCTTTGCTAATGATTAAACTTGCTTCGTTTAAACCGACATTGTGAATAGCATTTGTTGCTGCAGAATAAACCAATTTTAAAATTGGATAACTCACTCGATAAGGCATAAGTTCGAGTCTCATACGTCTTTCTTCGTATAAACGTCCACAAATCTGATCAATTTCAATTACTCTTTCTGCTTTATTAGCAGACATACATATATGTTTACTTAAAGCGCATATATATTTCGGTATATGGATTCTTCTTTATC